TCAAAAATGAATATTTGTGAACAATGTGGATATCATTTGAAAATGAGTAGTTCAGATAGAATCGACCTTTCGATTGATCCGGGTACTTGGGCTCCTATGGATGAAGACATGGTCTCTCTAGATCCCATTGAATTTCATTCGGAAGAGGAACCTTATAAAGATCGTATTGATTCTTATCAAAGAAAGACAGGATTGACTGAAGCTGTTCAAACAGGCACAGGTCAATTAAACGGTATTCCCGTAGCAATTGGGGTTATGGATTTTCAGTTTATGGGGGGTAGTATGGGATCTGTAGTAGGCGAGAAAATCACCCGTTTGATCGAGTATGCTACCAATCAATGTTTACCTCTTATTTTAGTGTGTGCTTCTGGAGGAGCACGCATGCAAGAAGGAAGTTTGAGCTTGATGCAAATGGCTAAAATATCTTCCGCTTTATTTGATTATCAATCAAATAAAAACTTATTCTATGTATCAATCCTTACATCTCCGACTACCGGTGGGGTGACAGCTAGTTTTGGTATGTTGGGGGATATCATTATTGCTGAACCCAATGCCTACATTGCATTTGCGGGTAAAAGAGTAATTGAACAAACATTGAATAAGACATTACCTGAGGGTTCACAGTCGGCTGAATATTTATTCCATAAGGGCTTATTCGATCCAATCGTACCACGTAATCCTTTAAAAGGTATTTTGAGTGAGTTATTTCACCTCCATGTTTTCTTTCCTTTGAATCAAAATTCAATCAAGTAGAGCCTTAATCAAAAAAAAAATTGGATTTTTGATCAACCAGTAGTTATTCATTGAGTTTAAAGGAATCAAATTCAAAATCCAAAGAATGGATTTTTCTTTGGTAACACATGTGGATTATTCGTTTTTTTTTTACAGATATTACTAATTAGTAATTAGGAAATCTCTATGAAACAGCATAAAAGAGTGAATTCTTTTTTCTTTTTATTTGTAAGAAAATCTTTATTCCAGTTAATTAAATGAAAATTATAAGACAAGAAAAATATTAATATAATAAATTATTAAATAAAAAAGTGGATTATCATACATATATTTCATGTCGAAAGATGAAAAATTATGTTCTACATTCCTTTTCCATATATATATACTCATCTATATATAGAATACTAGATTCATTCTAATTATTAGAGAATTCAAATAATTATACTCGTGTAGATATACTTATTATAATTATAGAATTCTTCTAATTCTAAGAAATTTGAATAATTATATATATATGAATATATGCATTATAATAATTCTAAGATATTTTTCTAACAATAAATAACAGATAAAATTATTAATATAATTAGGATAAATAACATAACAATAATAATAAATAACAGGTACAAATATTAAGTCTATTAAATCGAGGTATCCATTCTATGACAACTTTCAACAACTTACCCTCTATTTTTGTGCCTTTAGTGGGCTTAGTTTTTCCGGCAATTGCAATGGCTTCTTTATCTCTTCATGTTCAAAAAAACAAGATTTTTTATTTTTAAATATGATGGTGCCAAATCTTGTAGATATATATATTTTTTTAAGAATGCGACTTCTACCATAACACAGATATTTATATTTATCTAGTAGGATAGAGTATAACATATAGCTTACTCTTTCCATAAACGATTATACATGACATGACATCTGAGTAAATGAATTATAAATATTTGAAAAAAAAAAAGAATCGAATAGATGGGAATCGGAGCGAATATCTGAGATATAGATATAAAGTAAATATATCTATATATAAGTATCTATAGGAAATTATATGTCAGTTGATCTTCTTATTTTAGATCTAAACAATTCGATGAATTACTCTTAAAGGTTCACATCAGAATAATACTAGTTGATGAGAGTTACTTCGGAAACCAACAAAAGTAAAGTAAAATTTATTTCGGTTCTTTTTTTTATTCTTCCAATTCCAATAAAATGCAATTAGATCTAATATGAGTTGGCGATCAGAACATATATGGATAGAATTTTTAAGCGGATCTCGAAAAACAAGCAATTTCTGCTGGGCCTTTATCCTTTTTTTAGGTTCATTAGGGTTTTTATTGGTTGGAACTTCCAGTTATCTTGGTAGAGATTTGATATCTTTATTTCCGTCTCAGCAAATCATTTTTTTTCCACAGGGGATCGTGATGTCTTTCTATGGGATCGCAGGTCTCTTTATTAGTTCTTATCTATGGTGCACAATTTCGTGGAATGTAGGTAGCGGTTATGATCGATTCGATAGAAAAGAGGGACTAGCGTCTATTTTTCGTTGGGGATTTCCTGGAAAAAATCGTCGCATTTTCCTCCGATTCCTTCTGAAAGACATTCAATCCATCAGAATCGAAGTGAAAGAGGGTATTTATGCACATCGTGTCCTTTATATAGAAATCAGAGGCCAGGGGGCCATTCCCTTGACTCGTAATGAGAAGAATTTGACCCCACAAGAAATTGAACAAAAAGCTGCAGAATTGGCCTATTTCTTGCGTGTACCAATTGAAGTATTTTGAAAAATGAAGCGAAGAATGAATACTTTCGTATTCTTAGTTTTTAACACGAGGGAAAAACCGATAAATTCTTTTTTTTTTTTTTGAAATATTTTCTATTTTGATCGAATAGAAAGGGACTTCTTTCACCTGTAAATACTAATCCTGAAGTGGTTCTTTCGTGCATTCATCGAAACCGGGCAATTGCTTCAAATTTGAGTAATAGATATTTGTTTTCTTGATTCGAATTTAAAAAGTGGATTCTTTGTTTTTCTATTTTTGTATTGTTTCGAAATTTTAGGACTAACCACTCAAGCACAAATAAAAAACAGAGAATAGATTGATAATAGAATCAATATGACTTGTAATAGAACTTATGTTTGATATGAATATTAAATATTGTATCAAGTTGACGAATGAAGTAAGTTCATTAAAAAAAAAAAGAAAAGACGAAAAAATGGCAAAAACGAAAGCATTCATTCCCCTTCTATATCTTGCATCTATAGTATTTTTGCCCTGGTGGATCTCTCTTTCATTTAAAAAAAGCCTAGAAGCTTGGGTTACTAATTGGTGGAATACTGGGCAATCTGAAATTTTCTTGAATCATATTCAAGAAAAAAATATTTTTAAAAAAGTTCTAGAATTAGAGAGACTCTTCCTCTTGGACGAAATGATAAAAGAATACCCAGAAACACATCTACAAAAGCTTCCTATGGGAATTTACAAAGAAACAATCCAATTGATCAAGATACACAATCATGATCGTATCCATATGATTTTGTACTTCTCGACAAATATAATCTCTTTTGTTATTCTAAGTGCTTATTCTATTCTAGGTAATGAACAACTTTTTCTTCTTAACTCTTGGGTTCAAGAGTTCCTATATAACTTAAGTGATACAATCAAAGCTTTTTCTATTCTTTTATTAACTGATTTATGTATAGGCTTCCATTCGCCACATGGTTGGGAACTAATGATTGGATCTGTTTACAAAGATTTTGGATTTGCTCATAATGATCAAATTATATCCGGTCTTGTTTCCACTTTTCCAGTCATTCTAGATACAATTTTAAAATATTGGATCTTCCGTTATTTAAATCGTGTATCTCCGTCACTTGTAGTGATTTATCATTCAATAAATGACTAAAAAATGATACACTGATCCCACTTTCAGGTTTGTTACTTTATACATAAGTAAAACATTAATAATTTGACTTATTTCTTCTAGCCATCCAGGAGAATTCTTCCTAGATTCGAGTCAAATTATTTCAGTAAATAGCAGAATCAGGGATAGGGAGCTATATTAGCAACCTACCTAATTTTATTGTAGAAATTTTCGGGATCAATGATTGGACCATGCAAACTAGAAATACCTTTTCTTGGATAAAGGCAGAGATTACTCGATCCATTTTCCTATCGCTCATGATATATATAATAGCTGGGGCACCTGTTTCAAATGCATATCCCATTTTTGCACAGCAGGGTTATGAAAATCCACGAGAAGCGACCGGCCGTATTGTCTGTGCCAACTGCCATTTAGCTAATAAGCCCGTGGATATTGAGGTTCCACAAGCTATACTTCCGGATAGTGTATTTGAAGCAGTTGTTCGAATTCCTTATGATAAGCAATTGAAACAAGTTCTTGGGAATGGTAAAAAAGGAGCTTTGAATGTGGGGGCTGTTCTTATTTTACCTGAGGGGTTTGAATTAGCCCCCCCAGATCGTATTTCGCCCGAGATTAAAGAAAAGATAGGCAATCTGTCTTTTCAGAACTATCGTCCCACTCAAAAAAATATTCTTGTAATAGGTCCTGTTCCTGGTCAGAAATATAGTGAAATCACCTTTCCTATTCTTTCTCCGGACCCTGCTACTAAGAAAGATGTTTACTTCTTAAAATATCCCATATATGTAGGTGGGAACAGAGGAAGGGGCCAGATTTATCCCGACGGGAGTAAGAGTAATAATAATGTTTATAATGCTACAGTAGCGGGTATAGTAAGCAAAATAATACGAAAAGAAAAGGGAGGCTATGAAATAACCCTAGTGGATGCATTGGATGGGCGTCAAGTGGTGGATATTATCCCTCCAGGACCAGAGCTTCTTATTTCAGAGGGCGAATCTATCAAACTTGATCAACCATTAACGAGCAATCCTAATGTGGGTGGATTTGGTCAGAGGGAGGCGGAAATAGTACTTCAAGATCCATTACGTGTCCAAGGCCTTTTGTTCTTTTTTGCATCTATTATTTTAGCACAAATCTTTTTGGTTCTTAAAAAGAAACAATTTGAAAAGGTTCAATTGTCCGAAATGAATTTCTAGATCGGTGGATTTCTCAACATCAAGTTCGTAAAAAGAACCAAATTCTTGTTGGAAATTCATTCTATAATTATGTATGACCAAAAAAAGTATGAAAAGCTTTTTACTTGTTTTTTTCTTATTCTTTTTATACCGGATTTCGGGAATTACTTGTATCGCATTACTAGTCATAGTATTTATTGTATATTGTGA